AAAAAGATATGATTCAACCTCAAACCCATTTGAACGTAGCGGATAACAGCGGGGCCCGAGAATTGATGTGTATTCGAATCATAGGAGCTAGTAATCGACGATATGCTCATATTGGTGACGTTATTGTTGCTGTAATCAAAGAAGCAGTACCAAATACACCTCTAGAAAGATCAGAAGTGATTCGAGCTGTAATTGTACGTACTTGTAAAGAACTCAAACGCGACAACGGTATGATAATACGATATGATGACAATGCTGCAGTTGTTATTGATCAAGAAGGAAATCCAAAGGGAACCCGAATTTTTGGCGCGATCCCCCGGGAATTAAGACAGTTAAATTTCACTAAAATAGTTTCATTAGCACCTGAGGTATTATAAGGGAATACCGTGATATAGTTTATAGTATTTGAATGAAATGGATTAATTTAAATTAAATTAGTAGATTGTTTGTATATCACGCATATACCTTTTTAAATTCATAAATATTTATGAATTCAGAAAAAAAAGAAATAGAGCATGTTGATTATATCCAAATTCGGGGGCAACAATAATCTTAGTTTATCATGAGTAAAGACACTATTGCTGACATAATAACCTCTATACGAAATGCTGACATGAATGAAAAAAGAACAGTTCGAATACCATCTACTAACATGACTGAAAATATTGTTAAAATCCTTTTACGAGAAGGTTTTATTGAAAACGTGAGAAAACATCAGGAAAGCAATAAATATTTTTTGGTTTTAACCCTACGACATAGGAGAAATAGGAAAGGATCATATAGAACTGTTTTAAATTTAAAACGGATCAGCCGGCCCGGCCTACGAATTTATTCTAACTATCAAGGAATTCCGAGAATTTTAGGCGGAATGGGGATTGTAATTCTTTCTACTTCTCGAGGGATAATGACAGACCGAGAGGCTCGAATAGAAGGAATCGGCGGGGAAATTTTGTGTTATATATGGTAATCTTTCTGATAGCCGAATTATATGCGGAACTTTCATATTTGTGAAAAAAAAAAAGAGTAAAGGGTAGGTTTCTAATATTATGCCTCTTTGATTAGTTGATGCTTCAAAGCCGTTTTACCTGGAATGAAAGAACAAAAACGGATTCGCGAGGGTTTAATTACTGAACTACGTCCCAACGGTATGTATGTTTCGAGTTCGTTTAGATAACGAAAATCCGATTCTGGGTTTTGCTTCGGGAAAGGTTCAACGTAATTTTATACGTATACTACCAGTAAATAGAATAAAAATTGTGGTAAGTTCTTATGATTCAACTAAAGGGCATATAATTTGTATATTCAAAAGTAAAGACTCAAATAATTAGGTGATTTTTTGATTTCAACATTCTTTCGTAGGGATACAATTCGAAGTTAAAAATTTTAAGAAACTTATTTTCTTCCAATCAATTAAGTAGATTCCGAATTAAGAAAAGGAGTGACAAATATGAAAATAAGGGCCTCCGTTCGTAAAATTTGTGAAAAATGTCGATTGATCCGTAGGCGGGGACGAATTATAGTAATTTGTTCCAACCCGAGACATAAACAAAGACAAGGATAATCTTTTTAAACCAAAAAGGACTCCCAAAATCGAAAGGACCTGATGTACAGATGTACAAAAAATCAGTAAAAAAAATCAGTAAAAAAAAACCAGGATCTGTTTTGACATGAAATGGATATATCCATATATCTCTGACTTATATTTATGAGATGATAAAATATGGCAAAACCTATACCAAAAATTGGTTCACGTAGAAATAGACGTATTGGTTCACGTAAGAATGCGCGTAGAATACCAAAGGGAGTTATTCATGTTCAAGCAAGTTTCAACAATACCATTGTGACTGTTACAGATGTACGGGGTCGAGTAATTTCTTGGTCCTCCGCCGGTACTTGTGGATTCAAGGGTACAAGAAGAGGGACACCATTTGCCGCTCAAACCGCAGCGGGAAATGCTATTCGTACAGTGGTGGATCAAGGTATGCAACGAGCAGAAGTCATGATAAAAGGCCCGGGTCTCGGGAGAGATGCGGCATTAAGAGCTATTCGTAGAAGTGGCATACTATTAAGTTTCATACGGGATGTAACCCCTATGCCGCATAATGGCTGTAGGCCCCCCAAAAAAAGACGTGTGTAAACATTGAAGAGATTTCAAGAGAAATAAATAATTCAATGATTTGATCAAATAATATTACTATGGTTCGAGAGAAAGTAACAGTATCTACTCGGACACTACAGTGGAAGTGTGTTGAATCAAGAGCAGACAGTAAGCGTCTTTATTATGGACGCTTTATTCTGGCCCCACTTATGAAAGGCCAAGCCGATACAATAGGCATCGCGATGCGAAGAGCTTTACTCGGAGAAATAGAAGGAACATGTATTACACGTGCAAGATCTGAGAAAATACCACACGAATATTCTACCATCGTAGGTATTCAAGAATCTGTACATGAAATTTTAATGAATTTGAAAGAAATTGTATTGAGAAGTAATCTGTATG